GATAGACAGAAAAATCATGGTATGCATTTCCGTGTACTAGCTAAAGCATTACGTATGTCTGGTGGAGACCATGTTCACGCTGGTACAGTAGTAGGTAAACTGGAAGGGGAACGCGAAATGACTTTAGGTTTTGTTGATTTATTACGTGATGATTTTATTGAAAAAGATCGAAGTCGTGGTATTTTCTTCACTCAAGATTGGGTTTCTATGCCAGGTGTTATACCCGTGGCTTCGGGGGGTATTCATGTTTGGCATATGCCTGCACTGACCGAAATCTTTGGGGATGATTCCGTACTACAGTTTGGAGGAGGAACTTTAGGACACCCTTGGGGAAATGCACCTGGTGCAGTAGCTAATAGGGTGTCTTTAGAAGCGTGTGTACAAGCTCGTAATGAGGGACGTGATCTTGCTCGTGAAGGTAATGAAATTATCCGTGAAGCTTGCAAATGGAGCCCTGAACTAGCCGCTGCTTGTGAAGTATGGAAAGAGATCAAATTCGAATTCGAACCAGTGGATAAGCTAGATAAAGAGAAATAAGTGTGCATAATTCAGTAATTCCTGTTTGTTCTCCTAATTGATTGCAATTAAAGTTGGCCCAGTCTTTTTTTAGGAAAAGACTGGGCCGATTACCGAATAAAAAAAAAGAACGAGCATACTATATATACTATGTATTTGCATATATGTTTCTGTTTCTTTTACTTTATATGATATCTAAATAAAATATATAATATAAGATAAGATCTAAATAAAAGATCGAAGACTAAACAACTCAATACTTCTATTGTTTGTTGTTGGATCTATAACGAATTTAATCCAATTTTAGGGATCCTCGGGAGTGGTGGACTTTTTTATATCTCCTCATTTCGGTCCATAGATCAAGCCAAGGGAAAGACTCCTTCTACCCATCATCCTATATATTGTCTTTTTCATTGCATGTTGAAATAGAAACTTAATTATTTTTTATTATATTATATGATAAATGAGACTGAGAAATGAGAACAAATTGTTTATTTATAGAAATAGAAACTTTTCACAATTCTTTGGTTTGGATTTCATGGTATTTTATACATCATATGGGAAAAAGCTGTGTCTTTCTATTAAAGACAAAAGTTGAGAAAAAGATTCTATCAATATATTGAAGTAATACTTCGAATTTCCACAAAAGATAATTTTTTCTTTCAATATTTACTCCTCATTAGTTAACAATTCTAATGCTTAGATTCGTATGCTTAATTCTGATAGTTAAGGTCAAATGATTATTCATCAAATTTTTTGTATTTTCATTAAATAGGAGTTATTTCTATGTTCAAATGGCGGTGCAATTTTGTATTTTCCAACGAGAAGGTAGAACATAGGTGTGGGCCGAGTAAATCAATAGATAGTGTTGATAGTATTGGACATACAGATAGAAGTGAACAACCTATTCTAAACGATATGGAGAAAAAAGTTCCTAGTTGGAATCGTATTAGTAATTATAGTTTCAATAATGTTGATTATTTATTTGATATCAGGAATATTTGGAGTTTGATCTCTGATGACACTTTTTTTGTTAGGGATAGTAATGGTGATCATTACTCTATATTTTTTGATATTGAAAATCATATTTTTGAGGTTGACAATGATAGTTCCTTTATGAGTGAACTAGAAATTATTGTTTCTAGTTATTTGAATAGGGGGTCTAAGTCTAAGAAAAAGAATCATACATGTAATGATACTGAATCCAGTTGGAAAAAGAACATTATTAGTAGCATTGATAGTTATCTTCGTTTTGAAGTCAGTATTAATAGTTCTATTTCGAGTAGTACCAACAATTACAGTGAAAGTTACATTTATAATTTCATTTGTACTGAAAATAAAAATAGTAGTGAGAGTGATCGTTCTAGTATAAGAACTAGTCAAAATATCGATGATTTGGATATTAGAGTAGAATCCAATCATAATGATAATCCTTTCCATAAATTCAGACATTTATGGGTTCAATGTGAAAATTGTTATGAATCACATTATAAACAATTTTTTGGTGAAAAAATGTATATTTGTGAATTTTGTGGATATCATTTGAAAATGAGTAGTTCAGATAGAATTGAACTTTCGATTGATCCCGGAACTTGGGATCCCATGGATGAAGATATGGTATCTGTAGACCCCATTGAATTTGATTCACCCGTTGAATTTGATGAAGAACCGGATTCTGATAGAGATCATATCGATTTTTCAGAAGAAGAACTGGATTCTGATTCTTATATAGATCGTATTGATTCTTATCAAATAAAGACAGGTTTAACTGAAGCTGTTCAAACAGGCATAGGTCAACTAAATGGTATTCCCGTAGCTATTGGCGTTATGGATTTTCAGTTTATGGGGGGTAGTATGGGATCCGTAGTAGGCGAGAAAATTACTCGTTTGATCGAATATGCTACTAATCGATCTCTACCTGTCATTATTGTGTGTGCTTCTGGAGGAGCACGCATGCAAGAAGGAAGTTTGAGCTTGATGCAAATGGCTAAAATTTCTTCTGCTTTATATAATTATCAATTAGATAAAAAGTTATTCTATGTAGCAATTCTTACAGATCCTACAACCGGTGGAGTAACAGCCAGTTTTGCTATGTTAGGAGATATCATTATTGCTGAACCTAATGCAACCATTGCATTTGCGGGTAAAAGAGTAATTGAACAAACATTGAATACGACAGTACCCGAGGGTTCACAAACATCTGAGTATTTATTCGAAAAAGGTTTATTCGACCTAATAGTACCACGTAATCTTTTAAAAGGTGTTCTGAGTGAGTTATTTCAACTCCACGGTTTCTTTCCTTTGAATCACAGTTCCAAAAATTAAAGTATAGCACTAGATTCGCTTATTTTATATTTTATTTGTAGCGAACAAAAATAAATATTTAATTCATCGTAATCATAATTAAAAGAAACAATATATATATTGTTTTCCTTGTTGACATAAGTTCTCCTTGTAGATAGACAGAGGTTTCGGATAATTATATTTTTTATTTTGTTTTTTATTTATAATTATTTATTTAATATATTAAAATAATATTAATTATTATTTTAACTTATATTTCAACTTATATTATGATATTCACTATAATATTCACTATTATATTACTTATTATTTAAATATATATATTCTAAATATTATAGTTTCTATCTAATCATATAGCTAATAGAATTATAGTTGATATTATTTATCACTTATAAATAATATTATTTACAATATAATAATAACTTGATATTACTTATGATAGATATATCCTAAATAAGCATAAGAGGATATCTTTTTAATAGATAGAAATATTAATAGATAGAAATAGTAAATCGAGGCATCTATTCTATGACAGATTTCAACTTACCCTCCATTTTTGTACCTTTAGTGGGCCTAGTATTTCCGGCAATTGCAATGGTTTCTTTATTTCTTCATGTCCAAAAAAATAAGATTGTCTAGACCCAATGGTAATGAATCTTATCAAGTGATTTCAACACTGTATGATAATACGGATATTTATTTCGTGTAATATGGTATGATATGTGCCTTTTGTGCCAAACACACAAGTGAAAGAACTTTTATGCGGATATATAATATCTGTATAAATGCATGTATATGTGGATATAGCTGGTTCAAAATGAATTAGCGAATATAAAAAATGGAAAGTCAATGTATCTAACTAATTACTCCTGATGTTTCACATAACAATAGTGCTAGTTGGTGAAAGTTACTTCGGGGTCAAGAAAGGTAAAGTCAAATTTATTTGGGTTATTCGCTCAATTCCAATCGAATGCAACTGAATGTAGTATAGTATGAATTGGCGATCAGAACATATATGGATAGAACTTATAACGGAATCTCGAAAAACGAGTAATTTTTGCTGGGCCTGTATCCTTTTTTTAGGTTCACTAGGATTCTTAGTGGTTGGAACTTCCAGTTATCTTGGTAGAAATTTGATCTCTGTATTTCCATCTCAGCAAATCGTTTTTTTTCCTCAAGGGGTTGTGATGTCTTTCTATGGGATCGCGGGTCTGTTCATTAGCTCCTATTTGTGGTGCACTATTTCGTGGAATGTAGGTAGCGGTTATGACCGATTCGATAGAAAAGAGGGAAGAGTGTGTATTTTTCGTTGGGGATTTCCTGGAATAAATCGTCGCATCTTCCTTCGGTTCCTTATGAGAGATATCCAATCAATCAGAATAGAGGTTAAAGAGGGTCTTTATACTCGTCGTGTCCTTTATATGGAAATCAGGGGCCAAGGAGCCATTCCCTTGACTCGTACTGATGATAATTTGACTCCACGAGAAATTGAACAAAAAGCTGCTGAATTAGCCTATTTTTTGCGCATACCGATGGAAGTACTTTAAAACGAACTCGAACTAAAGTAAAGAATAAATATCCTCTCAAGGTGGGGAAAAGAACTTGCTAATTCCCCTTTTTAATAAAAGGCAAGTTTCCTGATTCTTTTATACTAGAAGTCTAATCTAACTAACTAATCTAATAATTAATTTATATCTATAAATTAATCAAACCTACCCGAAACATGTATTTCGTAATACATAATTCATCTTTTTAGGCCCATGATTTTTAATTGATACCCTTTTTCTGATTATACAGTAAAAGGTTTCGTTTCGAAAGAATTAATGTAAGTTTTTTGGTCTCGAAACTTGATTCGTTACTTAAAGTGGGTTTTGGAGTATTCATCGAAAGGAACAAATGAAAATGAAATTGGTTTGAATTTGCCCAATTGAGATATCTTAAATATATTACAAATAAAAAGGGAAAGGGATAGATCCAGAGGTCACTACTTTGTTATACAACTCGTGCTTCAGAGAAATATCAGATAGAGTCGACGAATGAAGCAGGTTCATTAAAAAAAATTCAATTCACAGATCAAAATGAAAAAAAAGAAAGCATTGGCCTCCCTTCCCTATCTTGCATCTATGGTATTTTTGCCCTGGTGGGTCTCTTTCTCTTTTAATAAATGTCTGGAACCTTGGGTTACTTATTGGTGGAATAGCAGACAATCCGAAACTTTTTTAAATCATATTCAAGAGAAAAACGTTCTAAAAAGATTCATAGAATTAGAAGAACTATTCCTATTGGATGAAATGATAAAAGAGTACCCGGAAACACATATACAAAAACTTCATATAGGAATACACAAGGAAACAATACAATTGGTCAAAGCATGCAATGAATATGATCTCCATATCATTTTACATTTCTCGACAAATATAATCTGTTTCACTATTCTAAGTGGTTATTTTATTCTGAGTAATGAAGAACTCATTATTCTGAATTCTTGGGTTCAGGAATTCCTCTATAACTTAAGTGACACAATAAAAGCTTTTTCGATTCTTTTAGTTACTGATTTATGGGTCGGATTTCACTCGACCCGTGGTTGGGAACTAATGATAGGTTTGGTTTACAACGATTTTGGATTGGATCATAACAATCAGATTATAACTGGTCTTGTTTCCATTTTTCCAGTTATTCTAGATGCAATTGTTAAATATTGGATTTTTCATTATTTAAATCGTGTATCTCCTTCACTTGTAGTAATTTTTCATTCAATGAATGAATAAAGAACTCATTTGATCTCATCATATCAATAAAATTAGAATCCTTCTTCCTTTATAAATAAATAGAAATTAAGCATTTAATTAAAAATTTTACTTAATTCCTTATACTTTCATCTGCTCAAGGTATTCATCGTATATTCCAGTACAATTATTCTAGTACAATGCCAGACTCGTGTATAGGTAACTAGTATAGTTACCTATCTAATTTATTGTAGAAACTCCGAAATTAATGATTGGACATGCAAAATAAAAATGCTTTTTCTTGGGTAAAGGAAGGGATGACTCGATCCATTTCTGTATCGATCATGATATATGTAATAACTCGGTCATCCATTTCAAATGCATATCCCGTTTTTGCGCAGCAGGGTTATGAAAACCCGCGAGAAGCAACGGGACGAATTGTATGTGCCAATTGTCATTTAGCTAATAAACCCGTGGATATTGAAGTTCCGCAAGCTGTGCTCCCTGATACTGTATTTGAAGCAGTTGTCCGAATTCCTTATGATAAGCAACTGAAACAAGTTCTTGCTAATGGTAAAAAGGGAGGTTTGAATGTAGGGGCTGTTCTCATTTTACCCGACGGATTCGAATTAGCCCCCCCTGATCGTATTTCTCCCGAATTGAAAGAAAAGATTGGAAATTTGTCTTTTCAGAGTTATCGTCCTAATAAAAGAAATATTATTGTGATAGGTCCTGTTCCTGGTCAGAAATATAGTGAAATCATCTTTCCCATTCTTTCCCCCGACCCTGCTACGAAGAAAGATGTTCACTTCTTAAAATATCCCATATATGTAGGTGGGAACAGAGGAAGGGGTCAGATTTATCCTGATGGTAGCAAAAGTAACAATACAGTCTATAATGCTACATCAGCAGGTGTAGTAAGTAGAATAGTACGTAAAGAAAAGGGTGGATATGAAATAACCGTTGTTGATCCATCGGATGGACATCAAGTAGTTGATATTGTACCTCCAGGACCAGAACTTCTTGTTTCAGAAGGTGAATCCATCAAGCTTGATCAACCATTAACAAGCAATCCCAATGTGGGAGGCTTTGGTCAGGGAGATGCAGAAGTAGTGCTTCAAGACCCATTACGGGTCCAAGGTCTTTTATTCTTTTTTGCATTTGTTATTTTGGCACAAGTTTTTTTGGTTCTTAAAAAGAAACAGTTTGAAAAGGTTCAATTATACGAAATGAATTTCTAGGTGCGGGGATTTCTTAACATCAAGTTGGTAAAAGGTGCCATATATATAGTTGATCCATATATATATGGATCAACAAAAAATCTCCAAACCCTTTTTGTTGCTTTGTTTATACTTTTTTTCATTTTGCGGGATGCCTGGAATTCATTACTTGTATCCTATTCTTTGTAATAGATATACAAACGAAGAGAATACAAGGGAAGGATGGCAAACCAGAACTCTTTTGTTTAGATTGATAGGAAGTTGTGGACAAACAAAAAGAGAGAAAAGATTATAGGGGAATAATTGATTGAGCAAATAGAACTTCTTCTATTAACTTAAACTTATAACTTAGAGAAATTATTCAAACAAATTTAAATTTCAAATTATATTATAGAGTAAGTTCCATTAGTAGTTTACTATAGAATTAGTAGTTTACTATAGAAATAGAAAGAAAGAATTTGGAGGATATCTCATGCGTATAAATCCATAGAATATTGTAGTATCCAGAGATTACTCTTTTCTTCTTGCTTCGTATCGTAAGAATCAATTAGAGGAAGGACAGAGACTATGAATCAATCAATGGCTTCAATTCTTCAAAAACATTATTAAGAAACAAAAGAATAGAGTAATATTTAAAACATCAGAGCAAAAGATTCATTTTGTCATTTTTTTTTTCTACAAAACAAATATAATATTTTTATTATGTTGACTGTATAACTTTCCAATTTTAATTT